ACTTCAACAGCCTTCGATGGTTTTATGGGTATCCAAAATACAAACGAGATGGATGTTTGTTGTCCGAACCATTCTTTTAGTCCCGAGCCAAGAAGGAAAGGGGAAATTTCGAACAAGGTTTTCCTGTTGTTGATTCCTGGGTGTAGTGATTCTTCCCTTATGCTGCCTATTGGTACTAGTGAAGTAGGATTGACTCATAATCCACAACCTCTAGGTGTAACCTTTCGCTCAATACTAGAATCAAAAATTTGAAACATAGTACCTGAGGTTGCATTAATCGAGGATACACGACAGAAGGGATTGTTATATTTCAAAACTTCACCTTCAACAAGCGTAGATTTCTTTCAAAAATTTTCCCGAATCGTGCGTCTTTCTCCTACGAGAGAAATGAAAAAAGAATCAAATCACACCATCTCTGTAATAGGTAAATGCCTCCCTTTCTCCTGAAGTTGTCGGAATTATTTGCAATAAGATATTGGCTACAATTGAAAAGGTCTTATCAATAAAATTTCCATTTGTCCGCGATCTAGACATAAATAGCAATCCATTCTATAATTCTTCTCATCCGACTCGCGGGAAAATAATCCCACAAAGAAAAGAATTGTACAGTACGAAATAACATAAAAACAGATTGATTTGAAAAAAATTATAGGCCTTATATTCCAATTTCCCATTGTTCCTTTTTGACAGGAATCAAAAAGAACTATTTGAACCTGCTTCGATTTTATCCCAATCCTTTATCTCGGAGCCTTGAAAGAAAGATCTTTCTTTACTTTGAGAAAACATTTTCTATATCTAGTTGGAATAGATAGTTCAAATGGATTGGTCCTAGTCGTACCTATCCAATAATTGGGAATTTTCTAATGGAATTGGAAGAGCTCGCTATTCACTCGGTTTTTTGTACATAATCATTATGTAGGAGAGATGGCCGAGTGGTTCAAGGCGTAGCATTGGAACTGCTATGTAGGCTTTTGTTTACCGAGGGTTCGAATCCCTCTCTTTCCGTACTTTCACTTCATTTTGTTGACTCGGTTGATTAACAACACCGTACAAATAGCAACGGAGACCTTTATTCCAACAGTTACACCTTTGATTGATATAGATTCTCTATTCCGACGTGACACCTAAACTAGGAAGAATACTGGAAAGAAGATCAAAATAGTTCTTTTGTATGATCCATAAATGCGATCAAAGCGGGGGACCCCTATTTTTCTTACGTAACCTTAGGTTAATTTGATAAAAGGAACCCCGAACCGTTTCTATTTTCTTTGAGTTTAGGTTTAAGTCTGGCGAGAATAATACTCTACGACTAACAATTCATTTATTTTCAAACCTACCCATTTACTATTACTATCTATTATTTGATTAACTAATCCTTTATATTCGGATGGTTGAAGGGTCAAAAAGTTTGGTACTTCCTCATGAGGGGATGAGTTGAGAGAATTTTGAATCAGAGTTCGGGATTTTTGTTCATCCTTCGCCGTAATAAGATCTCGGGGTTTGCAACGGTAGCTTGGTATATCTACCATACGCCCATTCACTAAAATATGTCTATGGTTAACCAATTGGCGGGCTGCGGGAATAGTCGAAGCCATACCCAATCGAAAAAGGATGTTATCCAAACGCATTTCAAGTAATTGTAGTAAAACTTGACCTGTTGAACCCTTGGCTTTTCCGGCGATACGAACGTATTTAAGTAATTGTCGTTCTGTAAGACCATAATGAAAACGTAATTTTTGCTTTTCTTCTAGACGAATACGATATTGAGATTTTTTCCCAGAACGCGATTGATTTCTAAGATCACTTACAGTTTTATTAGTTAGTCCTGGTAAAGCCCCCAGACGGCGTATTTTTTTGAAACGAGGTCCTCGGTAACGCGACATAACCACCCCCTATTATTTTATTTTTTGAAAATTGTATTTTATTTTACTTTTACAGAAGAAACCTAAACGAAAACTGAACTACATGAAGCGAAGTTTACTGAAACTTAAGTCGTAGTGGTGTACTTGTCCTATAAAGAAGAATGAAAAAAATTGGATAAATAGTCAGACTTTCTATTACTATTATTATATAGTATATATCTAAAAAATCTTTTTCCTGGCCTAGTTGGGAGTTCCTATAAGTTAATAAATTGATTAAGGGGAAGAAACTTTTTTCAAGAGTCTTTACTTTCCAAGAGACATTATCCATTTTTCAAAACCAAAATGGAATAAAAAATGAAAAATAGGGAAAAGCCCGCTATCGGAATCGAACCGACGACCATCGCATTACAAATGCGATGCTCTAACCTCTGAGCTAAGCGGGCCCACATAATAAAAATTTTCTATGCATAGGAATTCAATACACTTATAGTATTAGTGTATAGTGTAGTGTCTATAGAAAAATAGTAAAATCTAGAATTCTTTATTTGAATTATTCAATTCAAATACATAGTGAATATTATAGAACATAATGATTCATAGAGCGATATAGAACTTCTAGTTCTTTATCTAGAAATAGAAATTTTATTCTATTTGATAGTCAATCTTAACTATTTGTTTGTTTGTAATATAGTCAAAAGGGGGGCAGTTAAGAAAAAATCAAGAATCGATCGTTCAAGTATACCACCTTACATGGGATAAGTTGCAGTAATCGAAACATATATATGGGGTATATATCAATCTATATTGAATTGCCGATACACCAATGATAAAATCCAATTTGATTGCAGCAAATACAGGTTTCCTATAGCTAAGAAAGAAAATCTTTTTTAGAGATAGTAATCGATACCTAAAAAATGCAAAGGTTCCTGTAGAAATGAAAAAAAAAGATATCATAATGAGATCCTAATCTCAAAACAAAAGGGAGGGGGATATGGCGAAATCGGTAGACGCTACGGACTTAATTGGATTGAGCCCTGGTATGGAAACCTACTAGGTGATAACTTTCAAATTCAGAGAAACCCCGGAATTAATAAAAATGGGCAATCCTGAGCCAAATCCTGTCTTCTCAAAATAAAGGTTCAGAAAGCGAAAAAGGGATAGGTGCAGAGACTCGATGGAAGCTGTTCTAAAACAAATGGAGTTGACTGCGTTGGTAGATGAATCTTTTCATCGAAACTTCAGAAAGGATGAAGGATAAACGTATCTATTGAATATTCAAATCTATCAAAAAAAAAATGAATGATGGCCTGAGTCTGTTTCTCTATTTTTTTATAGAAGAATGATTGATTCCACATTCAAGAAAGAATCGAATATTCATTCATCAAATTACCCCACTCCATAGTCTGAGAGTTCTTTTTTAAAAGAACTGATTCATCGGACGAGAATAAAGATAGAGTCCCGTTCTACATGTTAATACCGACAGCAATGAAATTTATAGTAATAGGAAAATCCGTCGACTTTTAAAATCGTGAGGGTTCAAGTCCCTCTATCCCCAAAAAGCCTATTTTCTATCTATCCTACCCCTTTTTGCTTTGCTTTTTTGTTAGCGGTTCAAAATTCCCTTTTCTCATTCTTTTTCAAACGTATTGGGGCGTAAATGACTTTCTCTTATCACATGTGATATAGAATACACATCTAAATTGAGAAAGGAATGCCTATTTGAATGATTCACAATCAATAGCATTACTCATACCGAAACTTACAACTTGCAAAGTCGTCTTTTTAAAGACCTAAGAAATTACATACAGGACTTGGGGAAAACTTTGTAATTCCCCCTGTACTGATAGACCCCAGGCCTCTCCTAAAATGAGGATGGAATGTTCCATTGGAAATGGTCGGGATAGCTCAGCTGGTAGAGCAGAGGACTGAAAATCCTCGTGTCACCAGTTCAAATCTGGTTCCTGACACAGGGTTACGTTGTATAAGGCCTTTTTTAGAAAGTAATTGATAGGAAGCAAGATCCAGATTCGAAATGAATATGGATCATAATTCCTACATACTTTTTCTATCTTGGCAATAAATACCCCATCTATTTGCGATTTCTAGATCTAATGGGTAGAGTTTCTTAAATGGAATTAAGAATATAGATTTTTCTGTTTTTTTAGGAATAGAATCGGGAGTTCTTTTTGTCGTTTTTTCTTAGTGATTTAGAATATAACATAAAATAGAAGATACCTGGGTAGGTATTTCAATCTCAGGATTTCGAATATCTTAGGTCCCTTTATTAGAATCTGGTTGGATTTTTCTCTTGATTGAATACATAAGACCCCTGCTTTTTTTTGCCTCACTAGGTATATGAGACTTCTGTCAAATTGTTGACAATTAAACTTACCAAAGAAATTCATTTTTTAACAAACTTTGGTTTGTCCACAAATACGTCGGGTTATTCTCCGGATCAATGTGAATTCCTCTTTGAAGTTTTTCGCCGGGTTGGTGTGATGATTTTGAGTTCTGAAATTCCTTAAAATTAGGTAGATCAAATATCAATAACGTAAGCGTAACCCCTTGATTGTGGACATTCTATTTGATCTAGAATTTCCTTCTGAAGATTACTGACGAAAATTTTCTTTGTTTATCCACGATTGGATAAGTATTGATTCGATCTCTTCAAATGTGTTTTTCTTTCAGTTGTCGATTTGAAATTCAATCCCATGAGTCATTTTTTCTAGGACTCATTTGGTTTCGTGGAAACCGGGTCAGTTACAAGCAACAAAATAGACAATTTTGTATTTCAAATTTAGGGCTCTAGGGCTATACGGACTCGAACCGTAGACCTTCTCGGTAAAACAGCTCAAACTTCTTATTATTATCAAAATGATCTGAACTATTTCAAAGACCCAACATGCATTTTTTTTGCATTGGGCTCTTTCATTAACTGATAGAACTATCAGCCAGTCCGCCAAATTTTTTCTTGAGATAAAAATAAGATAAGGAGATGGCTCCATGTGCTCTGATTCATTATTTGGGATTCTGATTCAGGAGCACTACCAAAGTGTTTCAAGGGTGGGATTCTCTTGACGTAGGTCTGCCTAAGGCCTAGATCATTTAAGTTAAATGAAGTCTCTATCGTTCGGCTTA